TATTCTTCTAATTTATATGTCTATTAAACTAATTCAGCCTCATATACTTTATAGTTTACTTTATTATCGCACACATTTTACATTGTCGGAACAAAAATATTGTTTCCTTTATTATGGACTAAAAAGAGTTAAAACGTCTCTTATCTTGTAACTTGGAATAAACTCTTTTCTGTAAAGAAAAAAGCTATTTATTCCTAACTTATACTAGTTTAGTTAATTTATATGAACAAAAAGATTTAATCGGCAATATCGACAGATTGCCGTGTAGTCCAAAGAGATATGAAAATAAAAAAAACTTCACTGTTCAAATTTTTTATTTTAATATCAGAATAGTGGATATAGGTCGGATTCAAGGGGTTAGGTCCACTTACTTTTGTTGATTTCTAATTGATTGCTATAATAAAAAATTAGGAATATTTTGAGATTCAAGTACACAACCTATTATTGTTCATGATAAACTTAATACTATTAAGTATTAATATATTACATATAACAAACATAATAACAACTGTTCAACCTTTCTTGTTACTAGAATTATAATTAATTATAATTAATATAAATATAGTTTAAGTAAAATTTTATTATCCCTTCAAATATGAATGCTACCGTGGTAATTTTATGAAAAACCAAAGCCCCTTATCGGATTTGAACCGATGACTTACGCCTTACCATGGCGTTACTCTACCACTGAGTTAAAAGGGCATGATTGAACCTATTTTTCAATAGACCGCTATGTATTTAGTGTCTATACATATTATATATAGATCTTATACGTTGTAATATCTTTTTCTCTTTTAAACGTACAGTGGTTCATTCAGAGACTCTAAATTAGAGTTATATAATTGAGTTTAGTTATTAGGGTCTATACTTTTGAGTATAAGTAAAAAGGGTTTTTTTAAGTTCAAAAATATCAATGCAAGGTACTTTTTTCAAGCCGGATCCTAATTCCCATCATAACAAAATAAATTTGATTAATATATGTACTATTAATTCAACCTAAATTTAAAACTAAATTTAAAATATTTCCTCGAATGATTAAAAAAGTGATTATGCTTGTTCTCCAAATTCTTAGAGAAAAAATTAAAATATAATTTTTTATTGAATTATATAATATCGATTTAGACTGAACGATTGAGGAATAAAAAAAATTATATATAATTGTGACAGATCTAAATATTTTTCAGATTGATTCATATGATTTCATTATATTGACAATTTCAAAAAACTGATCATACTATGATAATAGTATGATGGTGGTTGTGAAAGTATGCCCCCATCGTCTAGCGGTTCAGGACATCTCTCTTTCAAGGAGGCAGCGGGGATTCGACTTCCCCTGGGGGTAGGGTACTACGAAAGGAAGTTGATCGTGGATTATCACTAAGCCTGGATTTACTTTTACCGGGTCGATGCCCGAGTGGTTAATGGGGACGGACTGTAAATTCGTTGGCAATATGTCTACGCTGGTTCAAATCCAGCTCGGCCCAATAATTCGCGGATCCACCATGAAATGATAGAACCTATGTGTTGGTCTTCAAAAATTCGCGATCTCAATAGAAAAAACGTCAAATTTTTAGATTCGGATAGTGCTATATTTTATCTTTACCAATATCACTATTTTTTTTTCTGACAAGTTTTGGTCTTGATAATGATCTAGACTAATATCTTAAGATCCGTAAGTCTAAGGAAAAGAGGAAATAAAAAAAAGGATAAACTATCCAATTTATTTGTAAATAATGAAAAGATTCTTAATAATCCATGCTGTTCTTGCTAAATAACATATTGAAAGTATTTGAGTAAAATCATACGAATATGTGTATTGTACACTTTATTCTCTTATTTCCTTGGGATTGTAGTTCAATTGGTCAGAGCACCGCCCTGTCAAGGCGGAAGCTGCGGGTTCGAGCCCCGTCAGTCCCGATGGAGCCAAATCCACTCCACTAAAAAATACATCAATTCATCCTTTATTTTTTGTGTGAAAGGGGATACAAATAGTATAATTTCATTCGCAACAAGACTGAATTCTTTTCTTTTTTTCTATTGTTTGTTTACAATCAATGGTAGGGCGCTTTGATGATACTTCATCAAATGATTGTACAAGGCAAACACAAACACTTATTTATAGAAAAGAAAGAAAGAAAACTTTAAATAAAAATAAGGGTGTTTTTGATTTTATCAGGAATTTACGTTAAAATTTAGTTGGAATTCAGTATGGTATGGATAAAAGATCCCTCCGTGTTTATGCTATTCAATTCTTGACGATGAATCAATTTGTCAGATATTCTTATTCATGATATTGATCCAATTCAATTACATCGAGTGTATATTCATCCGATTGAATTAACAGATAAAAGATTTATCATCTCTATGGGATTAAATCCCGAGTTATTGCGAATTAAAGAAAAAAATTATGGAAGTAAATATTCTCGCATTTATTGCTACTGCACTGTTCATTCTAGTCCCTACTGCTTTTTTACTTATAATATACGTAAAAACAGTAAGTCAAAGTGATTCACTTTAATTAAAACTTAACCTTGTTACTTTTTAGTTCTTATCAATGATTGCAGCGAAGAAATAAAAAAAGGGTACAAGTTTCGTGGTTTAATTATTGACCTATACCCGTCAGTATTCTATGAAAGCAGCAATCTATGAGATACTAGATAGTATGGTAGAATGTTTTTTTTACCATATTATCTAGTATTGTTATTGTACTATAACAAGTTAGGTGTATGAAGATACAGGTTAGTTTAATATCTATCAATCGACACTATTATCTTCATATATAATTTATGTTTGAGTTGATTAAAATGGAAATAATCCTAAATAAAATTTTTACTCTTCCGATTCTATTTCTTATTTTTTTTTTTTATGAATTCTGATATCCATTGAAAGAACGATTGAAATCAATGAAGGAATAAAAGTAAAATTTAAAATAAAGTATTGGGAGAACAGAATGGTCTAAAAAAAAAAGGAATCCTGTTTTATTCCGAAACTTAATTATTTGTACTTCTAGAGTCCACTTCTTCCCCATACTACGAGTGAAAGGGAAAATGTAAAGACTACCATTAAAGCAGCCCAAGCGAGACTTACTATATCCATGTGAGTTGTGTCCTCGATCTCTTTAAATTAATTATTGTTCACTAATAATAGTAGAATTTATATCGCATAGTCAAAGGGGGGGGGGTTGATCAAACACTATTGATGAAAGAATCCAAATACAATTAATACAGTTCTTTTAATTATAAAATTATTAGGAATACAGTAAGCACAAGCAAAATAAGCATAAACAGCCGTTGAAGGAGTAGAATTAACAAAGGAATGTTAAGAACATGTCATAATAAGACCCATTCTTTACTTTTGTGTCTTTTCATTAAGTAAAAAAACTATATTATAGAATCAAAATAGATCATTATATATGGAATATCGCTGTTTTATTTCTTTTTTATTTAAATCTTACCATCTTTGATTTTCCCTATAAAACACTTGAATACGTATTATTATGTTCTTGACTAGAGGTTAAAGTAAAAATTTATTTTTAATTTATACTAAATAAAAACTAAATTGATTGCATGCCAAAGTACTTATAACGTTTCATGAGTCTGTATACAAAGTATCTTCCACTCTTTGCACAACTAACTAACAATTGAATTTTTCCTATCCAATCTAAGACTAAGCCGGTAGACACTACATTAGTAGTCTAAGGGGCTATCATACAACGTTTTTTTTCACTATTCTAATCTTAAACTTTAATTGAAGGCATTTTATAGACCAGAACCCCCCAGATACTTAGAATCAAGCAAGTATCCAGAGTTTTTTTCCTACACTTGCTGCGGAACATAGCAAATTTTCAAAACAGAATAAGGTATTTTGATTCTTTTGGTTATCAGGCGACACCCGGATTTGAACTGGGGAAAAAGGATTTGCAGTCCCCCGCCTTACCGCTCGGCCATGCCGCCAAAACGATCTAAAATAGATGACAAAATTTCTCCTTGTGCTTTTTTATTATATTTTGGATCCTTTTTTCTTTAATCCCTTTCTTAAAAAAAAATTTAATTATTCTTTTCTCTTGAAAAATAAAGTTTTCAGTTACAAAACCAAAAAATTAGCACAAATTTGAACCGTTAACTATTGATTGGAAATTCATGAATAATTTTTATATTTCCATCTAAAACTGTGTTTTCGTTAGGATTACTTAATCATATAAGTAATGATAGGGAGTTAAAGAAACGCGAAACGCGTATGAATTTCAATTATAAGAGCTATTATAGGTATATGTAAACCCCATAATTGACATTATTACCCAAATATTATCTGATCCAGTATCTTATCGGGACCCCATCTTTATATGGAATTTTCGCGAAATTGTCGTACTTCACTTTTTACAATTTTTCTTGAATAAATTGAATAAAGAGAAATGTTTATAAAACATGGCCGTTGCTGTTCCGAATATGTAATATAATAAAAAAAGAGGGGCATATATGCTGTAATAATCCCTGTGCATTCTTAATAAAAAGAACCTCCCTTTTTTTTACTTACACATTTTAACAGTTACGTATTCTATGAGTTCGAGTAAAAAAAAATTATAGATTTTATTTTTTAGTACTTATTCCTGTATAATAATTGTTCAAAAAATCTATAATTTTTTTTACGATTATTTTGTCTTTATCTCATTGAACAGATCAAATGGTGAATAGAGTTACATTTATAGTATTCAATTGAATTGGAATACGGAATATCATAATAATGGTAGAAATTCACTCATTTTTTGTTTTTATATTATATACAAAGCACCCTACAGTGGAATGACCCCTTTCTGTTTGTATTTGGTGCAAATTCCTATACGTAAAATTTCATGTGATTTAGTAAACAAAAAATAAATTCCTTCATTGCTATATTGATCCAGATTATTTGATGAAGAATGAGCAAAAAATGGGGGTGGGGGGAAGTTAAAAAATGCTTGGGAGTGGAAATGAAGAAATGTCTACAATACCCGGATTTAATCAGATACAATTTGAAGGGTTTTCTAGGTTTATTAATTGGGGCTTAACAGAAGAATTTTATAAGTTTCCAAAAATTGAAGATACAGATCAAGAACTTGAATTTCAATTATTTGTGGAAACCTATCAATTGGTAGAACCCTTAATAACGGAAAAAGACGCTCTATATGAATCACTCACATATTCTTCTGAATTATATGTATCCGCGGGATTAATTTGGAAAACCTGTAGGGATATGCAAGAACAAACTATTTTTATTGGAAACATTCCTTTAATGAATTCTCTGGGTACTTCTATAATAAATGGAATATACAGAATTGTGATCAATCAAATATTGCAAAGCCCTGGTATCTATTACCGGTCAGAATTGGACCATAATGGAATTTCGGTCTATACCGGCACCATAATATCAGATTGGGGGGGAAGATTAGAATTAGAGATTGATAGAAAAGCAAGGATATGGGCTCGTGTGAGTAGGAAACAGAAAATATCTATTCTAGTTCTATCATCAGCTATGGGCTCGAGTCTAAGAGAAACTCTCGAGAATGTTTTTTACCCTGAAATTTTATTGTATTTTTTGAATGATAAGGAGAAAAAAATTTTTAAGTCAAAGGAAAATGCCATTTTAGAATTTTATCAACAATTTGCTTGTATAGGAGGAGACCCAGTATTTTCTGAATCCTTATGCAAGGAATTACAAAAGAAATTTTTTCAACAAAGATGTGAATTAGGAAGAATAGGTCGGCGAAATATGAATCGTAGACTAAATCTTGATATACCTCCGAAGAATACATTTTTGTTACCGCGAGATATATTGGCAGCCACGGATCAGTTGATTGGAATGAAGTTTGGAATGGGTATACTTGATGATATGAATCATTTGAAAAATAAACGTATTCGTTCTGTAGCGGATCTCTTACAAGATCAATTCGGATTGGCCCTGGTTCGTTTAGAAAATATGGTTAGAGGAACTATGTGTGGAGCAATTAGACATAAATTGATACCGATTCCTCAGAATTTAGTAACTTCAACTACATTAACAAGTACTTATGAATCTTTTTTCGGATTACATCCATTATCTCAAGTTTTGGATCGAACTAATCCATTGACACAAATAGTTCATGGGAGAAAGGTGAGTTTTCTGGGTCCTGGAGGATTAACCGGGCGAACTGCTAGTTTCCGGATACGGGATATCCATCCTAGTCACTATGGCCGCATTTGCCCTATTGATACGTCCGAAGGAATCAATGTTGGACTTATTGGATCCTTAGCAATTCATGCGAGGATTGGTCATTGGGGGGCTCTACAAAGCCCCTTTTATGAAATCTCTGAGAGATCAAAAAAAGTACGAATGCTTTACTTATCGCCAAATAAAGATGAATACTATATGGTATCAACAGGAAATTCTTTGGCACTGAATAGAGGTAGTCAAGAAGAACAGATAGTTCCGGCGCGATACCGTCAAGAATTCCTCACTATTGAGTGGGAGCAAGTTCATTTTCGAAGTATTTTTACACTCCAATATTTTTCTCTTGGAGCTTCTCTAATTCCCTTTATCGAGCACAATGATGCGAATCGTGCGTTAATGAGTTCTAATATGCAACGTCAAGCAGTTCCGCTTTCTCGATCGGAAAAGTGCATTGTTGGAACTGGATTAGAAGGCCAAGTGGCTCTCGATTCCGGGGTTCCCGCTATAGCCGAAAATGAGGGAAAGATCCTGTATACCGATACTGACAAGATTATTTTGTCGGGCAATAGGAATACATTAAGTATTCCATTAGTTAAATATCAACGTTCCAACAAAAATACTTGTATGCATCAAAAACCCCAAGTTGTGCGAGGTAAATGTATTAAAAGGGGACATATTTTAGCAGATGGTGCTGCTACAATTGGTGGCGAACTCGCTTTGGGGAAAAATCTATTAGTAGCTTATATGCCGTGGGAAGGTTACAATTCTGAGGATGCAGTACTCATTAACGAGCGTCTAGTATATGAGGAAATTTATACTTCTTTTCACATACGGCAATATGAAATTCGAACTCATGTGACAAGCCAAGGGCCTGAAAGAATCACTAATGAAATACCCCATCTAGAGGCGCATTTACTCCGAAATTTAGACAAAAATGGGATTGTGATGTTGGGGTCTTGGGTGGAGACGGGCGATATTTTAGTAGGTAAATTAACCCCTCAGATGGCGAAAGAATCATCGTATGCTCCAGAAGATAGATTATTACGAGCCATACTTGGTATTCAGCTATCCACTTCAAAAGAAACTTCTCTAAAACTACCTGTAGGTGGTATAGGTCGAGTTATTGATGTGAGATGGATCCAGAAAAGGAGGGGTTCTAGTTATAATCCAGAAACAATTCGTGTATATATTTCACAAAAACGTGAAATAAAAGTGGGTGATAAAGTAGCTGGACGGCATGGAAATAAGGGTATAGTTTCAAAAATTTTTCCTAGACAAGATATGCCTTATTTGCAAGATGGAAGACCTGTTGATATG